CTTCAATTTTGACTCTATCTCCCGGCAGTATCCGTATAAAACTACGTCGGATCTTTCCTGAAACATAACCCAGAATCAGATCTTCATTATCTAACCGAACCCGGAACATACCATTGGGAAGCGATTCAGTAATTAAACCTTCATGAATCCATTTTTGTTCTTTCATTCCAGGTAAAGCCTCCTTGAAGTATCAACTAATGGAGGAGGAACGATATTAGACAACTCGTCCCTTTTCTTTTTTTTACAAATAGGAACAAGTTTCGGATCCAATTTGGATATTAAAAAGATTACCATATATAACACAAAATTTCTCCGCCGATTCCTTCGAGTCGAGCCTCTCGGTCTGTCATTATACCTCGAGAAGTAGAAAGAATTACAATCCCCATCCCACCTAAAATTCTAGGAATTCGTTGAGAGTTAGAATAGATTCGTAGACCGGGTCGACTGATCCGTTTTAAATTTAAAAAATTTCTATAGGGTCTTTTCCTATTCCTTCTATGCCGCAGGTTTAAAACCAAAAAATATTTGTTTTTTTCTCGATGTTTTCTAACGTTTTCAATAAAACCTTCTCGGAAAAGTATTTTAACAATATTTTCGGTAATATTAGTAGATGCGATGCGAACCACTCTTTTTCTATCCATATCAGCATTTCGTATAGAGGTTATTATCTCAGCAATAGTGTCCCTACCCATGGTGAACTAAAATTATGGGTGCCCCAAAATTTGATATAATCAACATGTTTTTCTTTTTTTTTTTTTTTTACTTATTGTTTTATGAATATGAATGATTAAAGGTATATGCGTGAGACACAATCTACTAATTAATCGAGTTCTTAATCTATTTCTTTCAAATACCCCACTATAAACATATCAGTGATCTCATTTTATAATACCTCGGGAGCTAATGAAACAATTTTAGTAAAATTGAATTGTCTCAATTCCCGGGGGATCGCACCAAAAATTCGAGTTCCTTTTGGATTTCCTTCTTGATCAATCACAACTGCAGCATTGTCATCATATCGTATTATCATACCGCTGTCACGTTTAAGTTCTTTACAGGTACGAACAATTACAGCTCTGACTATTTCTGATTTTTCTAGGGGCATATTTGGTACTGCTTCTTTGATCACAGCAACAATAACGTCACCAATATGAGCATATCGACGATTGCTAGCTCCTATGATTCGAATACACATCAATTCTCGAGCCCCGCTGTTATCTGCTACATTTAAATGGGTCTGAGGTTGAATCATATCAATTTTTTAGTCTATTCTTACAATGCAAAGGATGAAGAAAAAAAAGGAATATTGTTTGTCCAAAAAAAAGAAACTTTCACCCCCAAGACTCATTTCTGTTGGTTCTACATTTTTATTCCGAAATAATGAATTGAGTTCGTATAGGCATTTTGGATGCTGCTATTGAAATAGCCCTTCTAGCTATATTTTCGGTTACTCCACCCATTTCGAATAGTATTCGACCTGGTTTAACAACAGCTACCCAATATTCAGGGGATCCCTTCCCCGAACCCATACGTGTTTCAGCGGGTCTTACTGTAACCGGTTTGTCTGGAAATATACGAACCCAGATTTTTCCACCACGGCGTGCATTTCGTGTCATTGCTCGTCGACCTGCTTCGATTTGTCTAGATGTGATCCAAGCAGGTTCAAGTGCCTGAAGAGCATATTTACCGAAACAAATATGATTACCTCGATAAGATATTCCCTTCATTCTTGCTCTATGTTGTTTACGGAATCTAGTTCTTTTGGGGTTATAGTTGATGGTTGTTTCACAATTCCATCTCTACTACAGAACCGGACGTGAGAGTTTCTTCTCATCCAGCTCCTCACGAATAAAAGGATTCAAAACATTTAATTGAAATTATTAACATTTTTCTAAAAAATAGTTTTTTATTAGAACGTTCTAATAAATCTTTATTTTGTTTTGTCCTTTATCCAAGTTTAGCAACTAAAAAAAAGAAAGTTTTCGCGGGCGAATATTTACTCTTTCAATCTCTATTTCATTTGTAGGGCTCGTTCGTGACTTCTCCCAATAGATGAATTGATCTACGGTTCATTTCGCCATCCCGACTAGGGAATCATTAAGATTCATTTTTTCAATAAAATCTTTTGCATTCACAGGTTCCATCGTTCCCATCGCTTCGTACTTAATGGTTAGGTCCGAATTCTACAATGGAGCTCATAATCCAATTTGTTCCTGAGTCAACCTTCTTAGTCTTTATTGACTCCAAGCTCTTTATTTTTTTCTTCTATAAGAACGATTCATTTAATATTTAATTCTGGATGAATCAATTAGTATTGATGCTTTATTACACTGTCTTTTATGAGATGACTCGTAGACCTTACATATTGGAATTCTATATCATTGATATTCTTTTTCTCTCTTTCTCTCATCCTTCCATTTATCCACACCTTTCTTCTTTATTTTGTTTTACAACTTCTAATTAAAGTTTATGCAAAAAAAAATTTCAGTTGCTACAAAGA